AAATGCGTTGAGAAACGGCAGATGTATAGAGCCTTTCAACGAGATAGTGCTTTTTCAAATCTCTCAAAATGGAATCTGTTCCAAACGTATATGCCATGGTTCCTTACTTCGGCAGGGTGCAAATATATAAATTTCATCCTTTTAGATACTTTTTCAGACCCATTGCCGATACTAAGTAGCAGTCACAAATTTGTATCCTTTTTTTATGATATTATGCATGGATCAGATATATCATGGTCAATTCTTCAGATTCCATTGTGGGCGATTCTTCCACGATGGAATCTGATAAGTGAGATTTCGAGTAAGTGTTTACAGAATCTTCTTCTGCCCGAAGAAATGATTCATCGAAATAATGAGTCACCCGTTCCATTGAAGTGGACACATCTGAGATCACCAAATGCTCGGGAGTTCCTCTATTCAATCCTTTTCCTTCTTCTTGTTGCTGGATATCTCGTTCGTACGCATCTTCTCTTTATTTCCCGAGTCTCTAGTGAGTTACAGACAGAGTTAGAAAAGATCAAATCTTTGATGATTCCATCATACATGATTGAGTTGCGAAAACTTCTGGATAGGTATCCTCCACCTGAACTGAATTCTTTCTGGTTAAAGAATCTCTTTCTAGTTGCTCTGGAACAATTAGGAGATTCTCTGGAAGAAATACGGAGTTCTGCTTCTGGTGGCAACATGCTATTGAGTGGTGGTCCCACTTATGGGGTCAAATCAATACGTTCTAAGAAGAAAGATTTGAATATCAATCTCATCGATATCATCTATCTCATAAGTATCATACCAAATCCCATCAATTCAATCACTTTTTCGAGAAATACGAGACATCTAAGTCGTACAAGTAAAGAGATCTATTCATTGATAAGAAAAAACGTGAACAGTGATTGGATTGATGATCAAATAGAATCCTGGGTCGCGAACAGTGATTGGATTGATGATGAAGAAAGAGAATTCTTAGTTCAGTTCTCCACCTTAACGACAGAAAAAAGGATTGATCAAATTCTATTGAGTCTGACTCATAGTGATCATTTATCAAAGAATGACTCTGGTTATCAAATGATTGAACAACCGGGATCCATTTACTTACGATACTTAGTTGACATTCAAAAAAGGTATCTAATGAATTATGAGTTCAATAGATCCTGTTTAGCAGAAAGACGGATATTCCTTGCTCATTATCAGACAATTACTTATTCACAAACCCCGTGTGGGGCTAATAGTTCTCATTTCCCATCTCATGGAAAACCCTTTTCGCTCCGCTTAGCCCTACCCCCTTCTAGGGGTATTTTAGTGATAGGTTTTATAGGAACTGGACGATCATATTTTGTCAAATACCGAGTGACAAACTCCTATGTTCCCTTCATTACGGTATTTCCGAACAAGTTCCTGGATGACAATAAAGGTTATCTTATTGATGATATCGATATTGATGATCGTGACGATATCGATATTGATGATCGTGACGATGATGACCTTGATACGGAGCTGCTAACTATGCCGAATGTGCTAACTATGTATATGACGCCGAAAATAGACCAATTTGAGATCACCCTTCCATTAGAATTAGCAAAAGCAATGTCTCCTTGCATAATATGGATTCCAAACATTCATGATCTGTATGTGAATGAGTCGAATTACTTATCCCTCGGTCTATTAGTGAACCATCTCCCCAGGGATTGTGAAAGATGTTCCACTAGAAATATTCTTGTTATTGCTTCGACTCATATTCCCCAAAAAGTGGATCCCGCTCTAATAGCTCCGAATAAATCAAATACATGCATTAAGATACGAAGGCTTCTTATTCCACAACAACGAAAGCACTTTTTCATTCTTTCATATACTAGGGGATTCCGCTTGGAAAAGAAAATGTCCCATACTAATGGATTCGGATCCATAACCATGGGTTCCAATGCACGAGATCTTGTAGCACTTACCAATGAGGTCCTATCAATTAGTATTACACAAAAGAAATCAATTATAGACACTAATACAATTAGATCAGCTCTTCATAGACAAACTTGGGATTTGCGATCCCAGGTAAGATCCGTTCAGTATCATGAGATCCTTTTCTATCAGATAGGAAGGGCTGTTGCACAAAATGTACTTCTAAGTAATTGCTCCATAGATCCTATATCTATCTATATGAAGAAGAAATCATGTAAGGAAGGGGATTCTTATTTGTCCAAATGGTACTTCGAACTTGGAACGAGCATGAAGAAATTAACGATACTTCTTTATCTTTTGAGTTGTTCTGCCGGATCGGTCGCTCAAGATCTTTGGTCTCCACCCGGACCCGATGAACAAAATTGGATCACTTCTTATGGATTCGTTGAGAATGATTCTGATCTAGTTCATGGCCTATTAGAAAGCGCTCTGGTGGGATACTCACGGACAGAATGCAGTCAGTTTGATAATGATCGAGTGACATTGCTTCTTCGGTCCGAACCAAGGAATCAGTTAGATATGATGCAAAATGGATCTTGTTCTATCGTTG